GGGATGTCCTAATCCATTACAAAATTTGTCTTTAGCCAATGATCCAATAATAGAACAAATTGGAATTTTTGTATCGAATTTCTTTCTAACATTATCTATTAGAAATGAGTTTTGGAGCATTTGACTACGCAGTACTAAAGAGTTTAATCGCAAACCTGAAAGATAGCCCATAAAGTCTAAATTATCTTTAGATAATTGATTCATATTGACCTTTTGCGATTGAAACCACACGGAAAAATGCCATTGCCATAAATTAACAAAGTAATATTTCCATTTATTCAACAGAAGGGGCGTTTCCTTTGCTGCCAGAATGCATTTTCCATGATATCTAACATAATGTATGAAAGGATTCTTGAGCAACCCTAGGATGTCTTGAAAATGATTAACAAAGACTTTTACAAGATGTTCGATTTTTCCATAGAAAAAAATTCGCTCAAAAAGGACTCCAGAAGATGTCGATCGTAAATGAGAAGATTGCTTGCGTAGAAAAAATAAGATGGATTCGTATTCACATACATGATAATTATATAAGAACAAAAAAAATCTTGGATTCAAAATTGATTTTTTTTTAATATAAAAATTCTTCCAATTACAATGCTCGTAGAGACAGAACCGGAATAAATGCAAGGAAGAGACATCTTTTACACGGTAACGTAGGGTTTGAACCAAGATTTCCAGATGGATGGGGTAAGGTATTAATACATCTAACACATAATTTAAATGTGATAATTTGTCTTCTAAAAAGGGAAATATTGAATGAATTGATTGGAAATTATGATATTTTGCTTGTTGTTCTCCCTGAAAAGAGAATACTAATCTTAGAGAAAATGGAATTTCCATAATCACGGCAAATAAGACGGATATCATTTGATAATAGAAATGATTGGTATGCCATAGATTTTTGTTAAAATCCTTAGTGGAAATAATCAAATAATTCTGTTCATACATTCGAAAAATGAAACGTTTCACTATTAGTGAACTATATTTTTTGTCATAATCCACATTTTCAAAAAAAATGGATCTATTTCTATTTAATCTATTTAAACCATGATCATAAGCAAGTACAGAAATATACTCCCGAAAAAAAAGTGGATATAGAAAATTGTGTTGCCGAGCTTTATCGAACTCTAAATATCCTTGAAATTCCTCCATTTGGATTGAAATTCCATTTGAACTGAAGGTAAAATCTTTATTTTCTTGAGTTCTGAAATGATACATAGTGCGATACAGTCAAAACAAGGTATTAGACTCCGAAAGTAATGGATACCTCATAAACGGGTCGACTCCTAAACGGATTCTCTATCTTTAATAGGTTTATGTTCGTTTTCGTTATAGAATAACAAAACCAGATGATTAGAAATCCTTTATTTTTTTAACCTAATCGCTCTTTTGATTTTGGAAATATATATTTTTTTATCAATATACTGCTTCTTTTACACATCCATCTCCAACCCAAACATATTAGGGAAAAACAAATAGTTAGGACTCATACTCATGAAAAACAAATTGATAATAACCCGCAAGAAAAAAATTCCTTCCCGTACCCAGATTAGGCACTAATCTATTTTTAACATTTAATTAGATCGGGTAATTTTTCAAATTACGAATGGAAGCTCGTTTCTTTTTTTTTTTACTTGGACTCGAGGAAACTGGGTTTTTTATCCATCCATTTATATTTATTCACTCGACCCAACTTGAAATTCCTTTTTTTGTTCCGTTTCGTTGAAACACAAGGTTGTACCGATCAGGAAATCACAAAAAAAATCTTATCTGAATTCTCTATTGATACGACATGCTGTTTTTTCCATTCATTCCTTTCAGGATCAGTCGTGGTCTTACAAACTCTACCGGGGATCTGGATGAATCCTTTTCTTCATACAAATGTGTAAAAGATGCTAGTCGCACTTAAAAGCCGAGTACTCTACCATTGAGTTAGCAACCCCGAAAAACAAAATACTTCAAATTAAAAAATATAGATACAACCAGAATAAAAAAGAAAACTCAAGTCAATTACGAAATTGAATTTAGGAACACAATAAAAGGATTAAACTAAATTAATGCAACAAATGCGATCAATAGAAATGAAAAGTTCTAATGAATTCTGAACATAAAAAAAAAGGAACGGATCCTATCAAAATAGGAAAACTTTTAAACTAAAAAGGTAAAAAATCTTAAAAAAAAAAAAGAAAACCCACCCATTGTGGTGTGGGTAGGGGATAAATGGATCTATTTATCTATGATCAAATTATATTTGGTCGATACACTGTTGTCAATATAATTGTGAATTTGAAATATGCCGAAAATAATCGAAAAAAAAAAAAGAAACAAGCTTAATCCCTTGGCTTGTGAGTTTGTAATTAATCTCCAATGAATGAAAACTAAGCCAGTTAGGGTAATGTAAAATACTTTTTATCTTTTTTTAGATTCAGTTCTTTATTTATCGCCCTTTTTTATGTATTTTTTATGATTAAAATTATGAATAAAATAATATATATAGTATATTTTTTTATTTATATAATTTTCTTTATGATTATAGAACATAGTATTTGTTAGCATGGTATTATTTAGTATTCCTACTAAAGTAGGAATACTAAATATAAATAAATAGAAATTCTATTAACTATTAAATAGGTATAAAAAAATAAATAGGTATGACCAAAGTGAAAGAGGAGGAAAGAATAGAGCACAAGCTATATATGAGTCTTTAACACGTATTTTATAATTTTTTTATGTTTCATTAATTCAGTTTGGTTTGATTAAGACGAAATTCTGTAAAAACCCCTGCCTTCGTTGAAATATCATGAACTGTTCCTGTCGGTTGAGCCCCTTTTTTAAGGAAATCGAGAATAACAGGAAGATTTAAATAGGTTTGATTTGTTATCGGATCATAAAAACCCACTTTACGAAGATCTCTTCCTTCTCTTCGGGATCGAACATCAATTGCAACGATTCGATAAACGGCTCATTGGGATAGATGTAGATGAATAATACAATACCCCCCCTAGAAACGTATAAGAGGTTTTCTCCTCGTACGGCTCAAGAAAAAAACGAATTCAATGAGTGGAAGTGAACTCTCTATATAAAATTAGAATATTAAATAGATTGATAAAAGCATCAAAAATGTTTTTTTTTTCAAGAAAAAAGCATTCGTAACATTCGTACTCTCATAACTCAAGTTGAATAATTCTCAAATATCTCAAGAGAGAATCCTTAAGTACTTCTTTTATTGAGTAGTCTCTAACCTTTTTTTGTTTGTCTCATTTTTTAGAATCAATTTTGATTCTTCAATCGGATCTAGTTGTTCAAACAATTGAAAACAGGATTTCCTTGTTCCAGGATTCTTTATCCTTATTTTGAATCTTTGGGTTTAGACATTACTTCGGTGATCTTGAATCGTTTTAGTAAAAAAGGGCAGCAACAAGCCCCTTATTTTGTTTATGATTTCTTTTCTTTCTATCAAAGAATCATACAAACGCTTGATTCACGCATGATAGACGTTTGATCCAAATAATTTTTCAATTTTAAGAAAATTTTTGAAAATTGCTTGGAAAGGGATCTTTTTTTTTAATATCAAAATTGAAAAAAAAAATACTTACGAAGTTGTTCCAACTTATTGATTCGCACTAACCCTGGACCCTTACTCCTGAGAAAGGAGTAAATACTTTCTATTCTCCTCGAGCTTCATCCTGTACTATTTTTGAGATTCAGATTCCAAAAAAATGCAGGACTCTAGTAAAATAAAACAAAAAATGTCGAGTCAAGAGCACCTATATTCCTATATAAAAAGTGGCGGATCAAAAAATCCACAACAGATCATGTCCTTCAATTCAAGTCGCGCGTTGCTTTCTACCACATCGTTTTAAACGAAGTTTTACCATAACATTCCTCTAGTTTGGAACCAGTATGTAATTGATTCGATTATGAAATCATGAATAGTCATAGTTCAGTCAGTATATAGTAATCTGTACTTTTTCGTTTTCTATGAATGGAATAGAAAATTTACGAGAAAAAAGTTTCAGTCAGAATTCAAAAGAATAAAGAATTCCGTCTTAAATTGTATAGATGAAAAAAAAAAGAAAGAAGAATCGAATTCTTCTCACTTCAATATTTTATTTTTAATAAAATATTTGATTCTTAAACAGAAAGAGAAAAAGATGCGTTAAAAAAGCAAAACAAGATTCATTCTGTAATTACTATACTCTGGGACGGAAGGATTCGAACCTACGAATAGCGGGACCAAAACCCGTTGCCTTACCGCTTGGCTACGCCCCATTTTCATTTCTATTCAAGACTACTAAAAGAATAGTCTTACTATTGGTTATTCGTCAATTTCATTTCAGCCCAAATCAAATATGGATTCCATTAGTATTAATGTTTTGACACGTGTAGATAGAAAATCAAACTGAATTTATTGATCATTATATAGAATTCAATTAAGATATTGTATGAAAATATGATTTCTTTCATTCTCTTGTAAGAATGAAAGGATTTTTGATTGAGTAAGTTCGACAAAGTCTTTTTAGACTATCTTTCTTTTTGTTTCCTTATATCAAAAATATATTAATAACTCAATCAAAATAAAATTATCCACAAGAACACAAAATTTTTTATGCTTAATATATTTACTTTGATCTGTATCTGTTTTAATTCTGCCCTTTTTTCAAGCACTTTTTTAGTCGCCAAATTGCCAGAGGCCTACGCCTTTTTGAATCCAATCATAGACGTTATGCCCGTAATACCTCTTTTCTTTTTTCTGTTAGCTTTTGTTTGGCAAGCAGCTGTAAGTTTTCGATGAAATCCTTAAGACTGTCCTAGAAAAATTCATGATTTTTCTTATTCCAACAATTCAAAAGATCAAAAAAAATCTTGACGTCTGAACGAGCTCTCAATTCAAACATTGAATCTTTTTGGTAGCCATGCTACACCTGGATCATTCTATTTCAAAATTTTTATCCCCTTTTTGCCTGAACGAAAGAACCTAATAGATTAGAGTTCACTGCAAGACAATATCAAAATCTTGATATGAAAATATTTTTTCATATTCCTTTCATATGAAAGACTCAACTATTATCTTATTACAAAAAAATTTCTGAAAACTTTTTTTATTTTGATTTCTAGAAATCAAAATAAATCACCTCATCTCTTGGTATCAAAATGAGATATGTGGTATAAAAATAGAGAATCTATTCTCTTTTTTTTTTTTTTTAAGTAAGATCTTGGAGATTGTGTAATGCTTACTCTCAAACTTTTTGTTTACACTGTAGTTATATTCTTTGTTTCTCTCTTCATATTTGGATTCCTATCTAATGATCCAGGACGTAATCCGGGACGTGAAGAATAAAAAGAAAGTTTTTTTCTTGCTTTATTTGATTAGTAGAAATGTCCTAATTTTATTAGGATTTTATCTATTCCACATCATCAAAAGGAGAAAGGGAAAGAGAGGGATTCGAACCCTCGGTACGACTAACTCGTACAATGGATTAGCAATCCAACGCTTTAGTCCACTCAGCCATCTCTCCTAATCCAAAAGGGATACTTACTAGGTTACATTACCTAAAAAATAATAAACCTTTCTACACTTTATTCTTACTTTGTTTTTTTTTGTATAGATTATTATTTTAATATATATTTTCTATTTTATTATATAATTTCCATTTTAGTGTAGAAATAAAATAGTTAATATATAACTTTTTTTTTAGAACTTTCTCAGTAATTCCATTTACATAAAAAATTTAGATAAAGAAGTTAGATAAAGAGATTCGATAAAGAAAAGAAAGACTCGAACTCGAAAGAGAAATAAATAAAACTACAATAATAGAAATAGAGAATCTTTATTTTTTGTCTCGTCAAAATACGATTAAAAAAGTCTTTTTTATTTCCGCAGCCTGGCCTGGTCAGTCCCCAGCCGGGCCTTTTTTTGTTAATTTTTTTGTTAAAAAGAATCATCCCATGTATTGTATTTTTAGATAGTTTAGATAGTTTTAGATAAAAAATCATTTATTTGATCTGAAATTCAAAAAAAAAGGTGCTTGTTATTTATTTAATAATCAAAATAAATAAAAAAAAATCGCCTTTTCCTAATTTGATTAGATCTAGGCGTCAACGCGATAAGTTTCTAATCTCATTTTTTTTTTCAGGATTTTTTTACAATCTTATTTATTTTGATTACATCCCCGATTCCTTTGTTCGACAAAAGATCAATTTATATGCAATAATTGCATTGTAGCGGGTATAGTTTAGTGGTAAAAGTGTGATTCGTTCCTTTAATCCCTTTAATAGTTAAAGGGTCTCTCGGTTTGATTCATTTTCCGATCAAAAACTTTATTTCTTAAAAGGATTTACTCCTTTACCTTTCAATGAAAGATTCAAGGAAGATTATACATTCTCGTAATTTATACCCAAAGACTCTAATCAATTTAAAAATTTGATTATGAAATTACGAAACATAATTTTGGAATTGGATGACTATTTACAATTCAATAAGTATGATAAGAGGATCCATGGATAAAGCTATAAAAGTTTCTTTCTAATCGTAACTAAATCTTCAGTTCTATTCATTGTTTTGTATAGAAAAAATGGAAGCAAAATAGCTATTAAACGAGAACTTTGGTTTACTAGAGACATCGACACATTGTTTTAGCTCGGTGGAAACAAAATACTTTTCCTAAGGATTCCGTTAAATCGAAATAAAGAACGAAGTAACTAGAAAGAGTGTTCAAGTTCTCCTTCTAGGAGGATCATCTAGAAAGCAAATTTTTCGGTGAAAGCACCCAGACGGAAAAAAAGCTAACATAGATGTTATGGGTCGAATTTTGATTTGGATTTCGTTCCCGTCTTCTTTTCTTTTATCTGGGAATTTCTCCCATAAAGGAGCCGAATGAAATCAAAGTTTCATGTTCGGTTTTGAATTAGAGACGTTAAAAATAGAAAAATAATGACTCAACGTCGACTAAAACCCCTAGCCTTCCAAGCTAACGATGTGGGTTCGATTCCCGCTACCCGCTCTCGATTTCACGTTTTTATTTCTTTTTCTTAGATAGAATTTTATCTATTAGAATTGTCTAATAGAATTGTGTACGAATTCACTTCAATATAAAAGTTATATTGAAGTGAATTCGTACACAATTGCGAAAAATATTTTGCACATTCTTTTTTTTTTTTGAACAGTTGAAAATTCAAAAAAATACGAAAAGAAAAAGAAATAAAAAGCGTCCATTGTCTAATGGATAGGACAGAGGTCTTCTAAACCTTTGGTATAGGTTCAAATCCTATTGGACGCAATATTAATATATTTATATCTCGATTTCTATATATATATATTATTGCGGTTTATATATATATTTTTTTTTATTTTATTTTTCGAATAAAAAAAAATAGAATAAGAAAGAAATTCTGAATGATTTAAGATTGAATAGATAATAGATATTCATTATCTATTAGTTATATACTTATATTATATACTTAACTTATATACTTGTATTTATTAAATTTAATTAAAGA